TGAGTAAGAATAATGATACTCAAATATATGTCGAAAAATTCAGACATATATTTGTTTTGTGGTTTTTGACAAAAATTTTAAGTTTTATTTATTCTATATAAATTATAAAAGATTTAAATATACTAGATAGGGAACGAACTGCCTCGCGGCGTTCTTAACCCAACTCACGTACCATATTAATATGATGAACTCTCATACCTACTAAACCTTATTCAAGCATTAAATTTTAACACCATTTTTGCAATCACATTTAAAATATATTTCTATACTGTGAGTAAAAGTTAGTGAAGGAACTTGACAGGTACAAATGTTTTATAAAAAAGTTATAAAAATAAAAATTAGGAAACAGGGCTTTAACCTACAAATTAACATTTGCAATGAATTTGTTTAACTCACATTTGCTTTCTTATGTGGTACCTAAAAATTTGAACCTAAATTGGAATTTTGGGTTTATACTTGGAATATTGTTAGTACTCCAAATAATATCTGGATTGATGCTTTCTTTCTTTTATGTGCCAGCAAAAGGTTTGGCTTTTGAAAGCACTTTAAGCGTCATGTTCAATATTTGCTTTGGTTGGTTTGTTCGTCTTTATCATTCATTTGGAGTTTCTTTTTATTTCTTTTTTATGTTTCTCCATGTGATGAAAGGTATGTGGTACTCAAGTAATCATTTACCTTGGTCTTGGTATTCTGGTGTTGTTATTTTAGTTTTAAGTATAATTATTGCTTTTGTTGGTTATGTATTGCCAGATGGTCAGATGAGTTTCTGGGGAGCTACAGTCATAGGTGGATTGTTAAAATTTTTTGGAAAGGCTAATGTTATAATCTTTGGAGGTTATACAGTTGGTCCAGAAACATTAGAAAGATTCTTTTCAATACATGTTATATTGCCTGTTATTGTATTATTAATTGTTATATTCCATTTGTATGTTCTTCATAGAGATGGAAGTTCAAATCCATTGGCAGTTATAGATATGCTTTCTGTATTTAGATTTTATCCAGTGGCAATTTTTAGTGATATTAGATTCATAGTTATAATAATTTCATTAATTGGAGTTCAATCTGGTTATGGAATTATTTCTATGTTCCAGGCTGATCCTGATAATTCAATATTATCTGATTCTTTAAATACTCCTGCACATATTATTCCAGAATGGTATTTACTTTTGTTTTATGCAACATTAAAAGTATTTCCAACAAAAATAGCTGGACTTTTAGCAATGGCAGGAATGTTAGAATTATTAGTTTTATTAGTTGAAACTAGATATTTTAAACAAGCAGTTTCATCCATGAATTACCATAGAGTTTGGACTACATCAAGTGTTCCATTAGTACCAATTTTGTTTATGTTGGGCTCTATAGGAAAAATGGTTATACATGTTGATCTTATAGCTGTTGGAATTTGCGTTGTGTTATTAATTGTTACATTTATTTCTAGATTATTGGACTCTGCAAGAGTTCGCGCGTAAGCGTCAAAAGACGCTTAGTGGAGGGGAGTTTAGCCGGGAAGTTTGTGTCTAAAAAGAGTCTTGTTTCAAGTGTATAAATGTTATAGCCAGAGTACGTAAGGAATAGGAAAGATTAACCGCTATCATTTCTTTAAAATTTGGATGTTAGAAAATTTTTAAATACATTAACTTGTATATTTTTATAATTACACTAAGTCAGAATCATCCAATTTATCAGTACATTAATGTGTTACAATTCTTTGCCTTGGATGTCAGTTAGTACATAACATACATGTTGAAATGTTATAAGTAGTAAAATCAGTGGAACATGTTGTTTAATTTGATTTTACACACTATATCTTACTGATACTTAACGTAATTAAATATTTCAGTAAAGATTGTAATCTAACTTTATTTAATACATTGGTATGAACCTTACACCTTTGAAATGGTGTTGGATAAAATAAAGTTAACAGATAAATTCCAATTGAACAATTATAGATTGTTCTCTGTGAAATCTTTTATGAAGAGTAATGACCTATAATAAGTTATTGTATATACTGATATTTTCATTACTCAAATTAACATAATTCCAGAAGGTATATTATGGTTATTATATTATTAAAATATTTAAGAGTAAGAAAAAGATGATGGAAGTAGGAATTGATATTAAACGTCAGAAAGTACTAGACGTTAAATATACTAGCAGTATTATATATAACTACATAAAGTATTTCAAACTTGTTATAAAAAGTTGATTACAGCATTCAAGCATACATAAGGATTGGATATTATATTGTAAAATCATGCAGTGCCAGCAGCCGCGGCAACACTGTATAATCCGAGTATAGTAAATTCATGTTAGGCGAAAAACGAGTTCATGTTTGAGAAGATTAAGTTATATAAAATATATATTCTACATAAAAAAGAACTTAGAGCTAATAATTATTATTGGTAACAAGGTACGCCAGGGATAACAGGTTAAAGATTAAATATAGTACTAATGTATTTAATCTATTGACACCTCCATGTCGTCTCACCATACCTTCTTGTTTTGCAAAACTTATTTTAGAGGAGAGTGAAGGTGCACAGGGTCTTACCGTCATAGTATATCAAGCTTCCTATTCAAAGCTAAGTCTATTTCATAGAGCAATTAGTGGAGACAATAGAGAAGTCGTTATACCATTCACATGACTATTATTTAGATAGTCAATTCTTACTTTAAAAGAGATCCTTGTTGTTTGGTTGTTAACCACTGAACAGGTATCAGATAATATACATCGATATAAATCTTAGCATTATCTTGTGTAGGTATTCAACAGACGCTCCTCACTTAATATTAAATAAAATGGACTATGTAAGTTAACCTATATAGTCTTATACGAAACAGCGTACAATCAGACTTAAAGTACATTAATATAATTAACACATCTGAAACTCTATATCTGTTTTATAGTACAGGATTAGATACCCTGGAATATATTGATTCCACATATAAGAACTTTATTATAATGTATATGAATCAACATTTACTGTATGGAACAACACTTAAATATTTAAGTGTTGGAGAGTTTTTTATGAATAGTTTATCAATATTTATAAATGGTGTAAGAGAAGTAATGACTTCTTCAGCTATGGTAATGTATGCCATATTTGGAATGTTCATATTCTCAGAAGTAATGGTATTTTCTACTTTTATATGGGGATTCTTTCATTTTAGACTTTCAAATCCAATTATGATTATTGAAGTAAATTTAGAAGCCTTTTTACAAATTTCAGATGTTTTAAATGCCGGAAGTATTTTAATATCATTGATTTTACAAAGAATAGAAGAACGTTCTTATTTTGAAGTAGATCATATGATGGAAAAATTATTGTTAGTTGGATTTTTATTCTTATCATTTCAAGGTGATGAGTACTCGTTGATTAAATCTTATATTAATAATCATTGGGTAACACTATATTTTAATGTTTTAACAGGACTTCATTCTTTTCATGTATACATGGGAAGTGTTTTTGCTTTAGTACAAACATTTGCTTTCGAGGATGGCGGATGTCAAAAAGACGACGATTTTAATGCTGGAATTTATTGGCATTTTGTAGAGATTATTTGGATAGCTTTAACAATGTTATTATTTTTACTTTAAAAGTACACACTATATAGATTTGAAATAAATGAAAATTTTTTCGAGGTAACAGAGTAGAGAATTTGATACGTTTTAGCTGACAGTAAATAAAGATACACAATATACTGTTTTATAATCCCATGCTGATATTAAATAATATCATTAGCCATTTTTTATAATATCATCAAATCGGATTCATCTTGAAATTTAAAAATTCAATGTTTTTCGCGTAATAACTACTTTGAACACACTGCTCGACACGTATTTATAACCTTCAATGTTATATACGTATGCTAATAGAATCTAGATTTCTATAAAAGAATATCATCTATGTTAAAAAAACAAAGGACGATATAATTATATTCGAATTTTTCATAACATTATTATATAAAAAGCTATTGACTTTGCGTCTGTTTCTTTACTTTGTTCAGCTACAAGTTCACTGTCAACTACCTTGTTTCGACTTCGTACTGACTGCAAGAGCTATAACGCTATCTCTTTTCTGTTTTTCGAGATTCAAAAATTATATTAAACTATAGAAGCACAATTCCCATCTCGCTATCACTTTCACAAAGGTTACTTATGAATTCTCTTTTGAATTACTAAAATGGTACATATCTATTCATGGTCCCATTAAAAATATAAAGGATTAAATCATTGATGACTCTTTAGGTATTTGACGTAATTATCGCACAAATAGTTAACAAGAAAAATATATTAATAAGTTGAAGTTATGGTTTAAAAAAAGTTCTGTTTAGCTAAAAAATAGCAGTGATGCGAAAAATGAAATTTAACTGGCCCTGTTCGGTATTGCATGCCTAGTGTATTTATCATAATGATATAATAAATAATACTATCAACTTTAATACTAACATCATTGTTGCTCCAAGTGTACAAATAAAGTTCCAGCCCCACATTTCATCTGGATAATCTGGTATTCTTCTTGGAAGAGGAGAAAATCCAGTGAAATGCATTGGCAAAAATGTAAATAAAACAGCTATCATAAAAATAGGAGCCATTAACGACAACAATCTGTTTGAAATAATAATTCCAAATAACATTCTTTGAATATAAACTATAAAACATATTAACGAAATTATAGCACCTATTGAAAGAACAAAGTGAAAATGTCCAACTACATAAACAGTATCGTGTAATACTACATCTAATCCAGCATTTCCTAACACAACACCAGTTGTACCTCCTATAACAAAGTTTACAATAAATAAAACTGCAAATAATATAAGTCCTAATGATTTTATGGATTCTACACATTGTAATGTTGTAACCCAATTAAATATTTTATTACCTGTTGGAAGAGCAATTAATATTGTAACTGTTGTAAAATACCCACGAGTATCAGCTTCCAAACCTGATGTATACATGTGATGTCCCCAAACCAAACAACCTAATAAAGCTATAGAACCCATAGCCAATATCATAGTCTGATTACCAAACATTTCTTTTGTAGTATATGTAGACAACAATAAACTAATAATACCAAATCCAGGTAATATCATTATATAAACCTCAGGATGACCAAAAAACCAAAACAAATGTTGATATAAAACTGGATCTCCAGAATTTGAAGATTCAAAAAACATTGTTCCATGATTTCTATCAAAAAATACCATTAGAAAAACTGCTGTAACAACAGGTAACGATAATAACAACAAAAATGAAGTCAAAACAATAGACCATGCTGCTGGAGAAATTCTGTCGATAACAAAACCTATTGTTTTTATAGAAGCAAAAGTAGTTATAAAATTAATACTACTTAATGTACTTGCAATTCCAGCCGCCAACAAACCAAATATTACAAGATCAACTCCAACATTAGAAATAGAAGTTGAAAGAGGAGGATATAGTGTCCATCCTGTTCCACTTCCAATTTCCAAATAAATTGAAGATACCGCCAATACAAAACCAATTGGTTGAAGCAACAAACTATAAAGATTAACTCTTGGATATACAACATCACAAGATCCCAAAAGAACAGGATACAAATAATTTCCAATTCCACCAAAAAGACCAGTCATAATATTAAAAAATATCATAATAAGACCATGTAATGTAAATAACAAATTATAAATCTCCAAAGTATCCATAGTCACTATCTTCAATCCACTCATACCTAATTCAGTTCTGATCAGCACACTCATATAAAATCCTATCATACCAAACCAATATGCCAGCCATAGATAAGATATTCCTATGATTTTATGATTTCCTGAAAC